TCCCCTTGAACTAAAAGTCTTAAGGAAAGTTTTTGATAACTTCTTGATCCCGACAGATTTATATAGAGAATGTTGATTCTAATGAATGATTCATGAATATGAATGACGAATCCAAAAATTCTATACAATTCTGAAAAACAGAAAGATCCCCCGATCTGATCATTCCATTATATTGACAATTTCAAAAAACTGATCATACTATGATGATAGTATAAGGGCGGTTGGTCAAGTTGGCCCCCATCGTCTAGTGGTTTAGGACATCTCTCTTTCAAGGAGGCAGCGGGGATTCGAATTCCCCTGGGGGTAGGGTACTACGAAAGGAAGTTGATCATGGATTACCAATAAGCCTATAAAAAAAAAAAGAAAATGGATTCTTCCTGGGTCGATGCCCGAGCGGTTAATGGGGACGGACTGTAAATTCGTTGGCAATATGTCTACGCTGGTTCAAATCCAGCTCGGCCCAATAAACCGCATCAATCTACCACGAAATGGTATAAAACCCTTTGTCCTTCAGAAAGACCCCATACGAAGATAAAAAAGAATTAAAATTTCTGCTAGATCCCATATTTCCCCGGGATTGTAGTTCAATCGGTTAGAGCACCGCCCTGTCAAGGCGGAAGCTGCGGGTTCGAGCCCCGCCAGTCCCGACGGATCCAATAAATACAAAAATACATTTTTCCCTTTTTATGAACTAGTAAAGAGTGTCGAGGGATATACTTTCATTCCCAAAGCAAAAAGGAGTCTTGATTTCTTTTTTTTCCTATTTTTCCATTTCGCTTTTATTTTGTTTGTTAGGTTTGGGACTATGTACTTAATTGAAGTGGAAAGGCAATCTGATGATCCTTCATCAGAAGATTGTCCAAGCAAGACGCAAGGTGGGTTATAGAAAAAACAAGGAAATGAATGATAAATTTCATTTTTTTTATTTTGGAGTAATTGAGTCAGGAATCAAAAATTTGATTCGGTATGGATAAAAGAACTTCCTATGTTATACTATTCAAGTCTTGACGACGGGTTGATTTGATAGATCAGATATTGTTATTCATGATAGTGATCCGGTTCAAGATCATCGAGAGGTAATTCATTCATTGGATTTACAGACGATAGACAGAAGATTTATCATCTCTAGGGGATTAAATCCCGAGTTATTGCGAAGTAAAAAACCGATGAGATTATGGAAGTAAATATTCTTGCATTTATTGCTACTGCACTATTCATTCTAGTTCCGACCGCTTTTCTACTTATCATTTACGTAAAAACAGTCAGTCAAAATGATTAATTCAAATGAATTTGAATGAAACTTTCCTTCCAAGTTCTTAATCTTATCAAAAATTAACGAAGTCAAATGAAAGGGATTCCAATTTCACGTCTTAACTTAAATGAAATGGGCGCACTATAATTATAATCGTAAATTTTCTAAGAGATAGATAGTATGGTAGAAAATTTCATTTTTCTACCATACTATCTATTTATTCGTCTATAAAGTTGTAATCTAGAATAAAGATAAAGGCTTAAGTTTCTATATCTATATATCAATCTACAATATTCTCTTCATATATGTGTATATTAATTCCATATATTATATTGTATGTTGTATGGAATTGACATAAGACCTAATTTGCTACATCTATTTGTTATTTATTCCGATCAATCTGAAATAATTCTTATCTTAGGATTCTAATTCCTTTCCTTCTACTAATAAGGAAGGGGAACCCTCCCCTATTTTTAACGCCCGAACCATGCTATGAAATAAGTCGATAAAGCATAAACTGCCTTTCTAAAATTAGAATAGAAACCAAGGGGTAAATACCCCATATGTAACTCGCCCGAGGCAAGATCTTATTATTGCCCAGTCTCTCCTTAAACAACCACTATCTCTATATCATTTCTCATAGAAAGTGTGTATACGCTTACCAAAACGACTTCTTTGGAAGAGTAAAGTAAAGGGGAAATAAAAACAAAAAAAAAAAGAAAAAGGTCCGGTCTTCCTTAGTATCCGTCTATAAAGTATAAAGATAGTAAGAGCCCATTCCCCATTGATTGAAATAGAAAATTTCGGAAGAATTTTAGGTTGGAATAAATTTCCAATCATCTGAATCCCTTTCTTTTCGAAGTACAAAGACGAGAATCGATGAAATATCTCTTTGATTGAAAAAATACGATTCCTAGCATAGATTACTCCATTGGAATCCCATTGGATTCCAAATTCAGAGATTTTGATTTTAAATAGTTCAAAATGCGTTGCAGAACGATCTATAAAACAATCGATGCGGTTTGATTCCTGAACTCAATTAGTAGTACTTCTAAAGCCCACTTCTTCCCCACACTACGAGTGAAAGGGAAAATGTAAAGACTACCATTAAAGCAGCCCAAGCGAGACTTACTATATCCATGTGCATTATGTCCCCTATCTCTATAAATACGAAGGAATTATTCCATTATTCCTCACTAATAATAGTGGAATTCATGTAGCAGAGTCAAAAAGGGGTTCTACCAAACA